TCATACTAAGTATGATGGCAGTCGGGCAAGTATGCCCCCATCGTCTAGTGGTTCAGGACATCTCTCTTTCAAGGAGGCAGCGGGGATTCGACTTCCCCTGGGGGTAGGGTACTACGAAAGGAAGTTGATCGTCGATTATAAATAAGCCTAGACTTGATTCTTCCTGGGTCGATGCCCGAGCGGTTAATGGGGACGGACTGTAAATTCGTTGGCAATATGTCTACGCTGGTTCAAATCCAGCTCGGCCCAATAATTCGCTGCTCCACCATGAAATGATATAACCCCTTTTGTTTTCCAGAACTGCCAGATACGAAAGAATCAAGAATAAAAAAAAGAGTCCAATTCTCGGATATATCCCTACCGCTATTTATTTATTTTATTTGCTCCATTTATTTGTTCCCATAAATTCTGATCTTGCTAATAATGATCTAGATTCCTATCAGGATCATTAAATAGAAAGTCTAAAGTCTAATGAAAAGAATAAAGTAACGCAAAAAAAAGAGTCTTTTTTTATTTCTTTTTTTTTTCATTGTGGACATTGAAAAAAAAAAGAAATAAAAAATAATCGATTTGGCAATAAGGAAAGGATTACTAGTAATCCGTGCCGCTCTCACTAACGTGTATATCCGTGTGGATATCAATATCTCACTCACGTCTCTGTTCCAACACGTCGATTTTTCTCTAAATAGAAATGAAATGGTTTGAATGAAATCATAAGAATATGTATTCGGTACTTTTTAGTTCCCCGGGATTGTAGTTCAATTGGTCAGAGCACCGCCCTGTCAAGGCGGAAGCTGCGGGTTCGAGCCCCGTCAGTCCCGACGGATCCAAATCCAATAAAAAAAAAGATATCAATATATCGCGCCTTTTTCTGTTAAACTAGGTCAAAAGAAAACGGTCGAATTTCATGCCTAATACGATCCTTTTCTCTTTTTTTTTCAAGAAAATTATATCATAAAAAAAAAACGAAAAAGGAGTTTAGAACTTAACCCCTTTCCTTTTTCTATTTTGTTTCGATTGTTTGTTTGGTTTATTTCTAAACCCTTTGTAAACAATGGAAGTGGAAGCGGTTAGGTGGTTGTACAAGTAAGGCGGTCGATTATAGAAAAGACAGAATGGAAAAGAATGATAAATAAAAAAAAGTATTAGTATTTTAGTATTAATAGTATTAAAGTAAAGGAATTCTTTTGATTGAATCCGGGATTCAAGTTTGTATTCGGTGTGTGGATAAAAGATCTGCCTATGTTATACTATTGAATTCTCGACGATGAATCGACTTGACAGTCAGATATTGTTATTCATGATATTGATCCCATTCGCTATCATCGAAATGTAATTGATCCCATTGAATTTACAAGCGAAAGGGTTATCATCTCTATGGGATTAAATCCCGAGTTATTGTGAAGTAAAAAAAAAACCAAACGATGAGATTATGGAAGTAAATATTCTCGCATTTATTGCTACTACACTGTTCGTTCTAGTTCCTACTGCTTTTTTGCTTATAATATACGTAAAAACGGTCAGTCAAGGTGATTAATTTGAATGAAACTCGACTTCTTAGTTCTTATCAATGATTTAAGAAAAAAAAATTCCAATTTCCCGTCTTAGTCTTAAATAAAATGAACGGACTAGAATCAGCAATAGCCTATGAGATCCGATAGTATAGTAGAAAGACTCATATATGAATCTTTCTACTATACTATCTATTTTTATTATTGTAATGTATAAAGATAGAAACTGAATAGAGATCAATCTACAATATGGATATATATCTTCATACATGTTAATATGACTTAAATATATGTAATGTATATAGTATCTCAATTCTATTTCTTTGCTTCATCTATTTGTATTTTCTTTTTGTTTATTCCAATCAATCTGAAATAAGCGAAAGACGGCTCTTACGATTTTCTAATTTCTTGATTTCTGATTAGTTTCAATATGAATCCCGGTATCCATTCGAATCAAATCAATGAAAGAAAAATAAACTTGGGCGTATATTACTAAAAGAAAATCAAGTTAATAAAAGAAAATGAAATATGAAAGAAATAAAGTAATCTTTTTTTAGCATTCCGAAGAAGTAATTGATTGAGCGGTTGACAGATGATCCAAGGAGTTCTATCGTACCTTCTTCAGATTTCAAAAGGGGTACCTCAGCGATTTTCAACTCTTGCCCTTGAGCCATGATATGAAACGAGTCAATAAAGCATAGCCGAAATCTAATTTCTAAAATAATAAAACAAGCGGTAAGTGCGAAATATGTGACTTGACCTAGGCACAATCTTCTTATTTTGAAATAGTAAATCGTGAACTCCTTTCTTTTCTCTTTGAACAGTAAAAAAGGCCAATAAAAAAAAAAAAGTAAAAAGGAGTCCGGTTTTCCGCGTTCTTCCTCATTGTCCATATATAACTCCGGGAAGGGCCGGTTCAGAAAAACGAAATAGAAAATTTAGGAAGACTTCGGTTGGAATAAAATTCCTATTATCCATATCCCCTTTCCTTTCAAAATAGGAATAGGGGAATTTGTGAAATATCTGTTTGATTTGGATTCTGAAAGAGTATTATTCATATATATTCTGAATTGTATTCTATTCATAATAGAATCGAATACAATTACCTCGCTAGAATCCAAGACAATAGAATTCCTAAATGAAGATATTTTGATTAATTCAATTTAGAAATTCTAAATGGAATTTAATTACTGAATTAAAAATTGAATTACTGAATTAAATATATTAAATAGAATTTCATTATTTAATAATTAATATAATTAAAAAGGCTTTGAAGAACGATCTAGAAAAAAAGTGATACAGTTTGATTTCCCAACTCAATTAGTAGTATCTCTAGAGTCCACTTCTTCCCCATACTACGAGCGAAAGGGAAAATGTAAAGACTACCATTAAAGCAGCCCAAGCGAGACTTACTATATCCATGTGAATTATGTCCCCTATCTCTATGAATATGAAGAAATTCTTCCATTATTGTTTCCTAATAATAGTGGAATCACTGGTGCAGAGTCAAAAAGGGATTTTGACCCAACGCCCTTGATGAAAGACTCCAATAAATAGGAAACGCCCCAATAAATCCACTTAGAACAAGTTCGTATATGATTTCTAGTCGAATCGGTAAAACGAAACTAAATACACAGCCGCGCTTTTCTTTGGAAGTATCAAAGGGAATGTGACCTAATATGTAGTAATAATAATACCTCTTCGTTTTTTTTTTGTTGCCCTTGATTTTGATTTTCATTAAGTAAAATTATGCATCCAATCGAATATTGATTGAATGCCCGTGCGTTCAGAGACTCTCATGAGTCTGTCTACTCTGTATACTGTATACAAAGTATCTCCCGCCCCTTCCATAACTATTAATTCGATTCTCCTCGGGCTATTCAATCTAATTCAAGACCCGGTCAGTAGACTCTACATTAGCAGTGGAAATAAATCGGAAACTCTTGATTTGATATGATAGCACTTCCACTACTATAATCTTTCCGTGAATTCTAAATGCAAGGATTGACAGCACTTTAAAGAACGGAAACCCCAGCTATTTAGAATCAAGAAAGTGTCACGAGTCGCGTACTTTGCTGCAAAAGATTCGGCGAGTTATACCAGCCAAGCAGAATAAGGGATTTCGAGTCTTATCGTTTGTTGATCAGGCGACACCCAGATTTGAACTGGGGAAAAAGGATTTGCAGTCCCCCACCTTACCGCTCGGCCATGCCGCCAAAACGATCCAAAATAGATGAAAATATTCCCCCTTTGCTTGTTTTTTTTTGGAGGGTACTCAATGTCTTTTTTTTTGTACTTCCCTCTGAAATCTCGTTTTTCTTAAATCTTGCCTAAAAGAAATCTGTCCTTTTTTTTTTTTTTCTTTTTTTGTTTTTGGAGCAACTCCATTTCTGCAATTGATTTTATAGTATCTCAAAACACACAATATCTTAATCCCTCTCTTTTCTCTTTCTTTTTTTCTATTGAAAAAAAAAAATGTGTATTTTCAGTCACAAAAGCCAAAATTCAGGCCAAATTGGAACCATTAACTAGTGACTATAAATTCATGACCGACTCTTGGATTTAAATTGGAAAGTGTGTTTCCTAATGATAAATGATAGAAGCAAATCAAAATTGATACCTACCTAATTGGTATTGGTTTTTTTCTAGAACAAAAAACCAATTTCAATTCTCAATTTCAATTATAACAGCAATTATGAGTCTATGTAAACCCCAAACATAAATCGTTTCAGGGCGAGCTTCTAGCTTATCGGTTATCTTATCTGTGTATGGTGCCTCTCTCTAGGGAATTTTACGAAAATTGTCATACTGCAATTTAGATTGAAGAGAAAATCTAAATTTTGATAGAGCACGACATGCGCTGTCCCGAATCGAACTATGCAATAAAGGGGGGGGTGATGTATATATAGATAGCTATAGCTATATGGGCACGGGTTTACTAAATACAAGCCTTCTTACGCACTTCAATCCTATTCGAAAAATTCTACTAAAAAAAGAAAAAAGGGGTTCTCCGCAATCATTTTTTGAACACGGGAATCCACCAAAAAGTTAAGTGCTAAAAAAATGAACTTTATGTTGTTATATTGTGTCTGATTCTTATGTCTTTATCTCAGCGAATAGATCAAATCACGACTTTTATTTATTTTTTTTTTTCTGGTATCCAAGCGGATTGGAATATGGAATATCATAATAATGATATAAGTTGAATTATTTTTTTTTATTCTATACAAAACTCCGTAAGTCTAAGTGGAATTTATCGCTTCGTTTCCGTTTGTATCCATCTCTTAGAAATTACGATTTAATTAAGTATAAAATCATCTTTTTTCCCCCGTTCATACGTATTTCATACATTCCATTTCTATGGAGTTGGGTAAAATTTCATGTGATTCAGTAAACAGAATCTAAATTCCAACATTCTGCATAGAATCATATGAATCAATGCAGAATGAGAAACGAATGGGATTTTTTGATAAATGGGAAATTCAAAAT